ACGGCCATATTATTAAAGGCTTGTGGTAAGAATGGGTTTCGCTCTAGTGCACGAAAATAATATTCCAAAGCTTTTGTATGTTCTCCGTTTCTTGTGTGGATAAGGCCTATGTTATAGAGTATATAACTTCGATCATAGGGATCAACTTCTAGTCGCATAGCTTCATAATAATTCTGTAAAGCTTCCGCATAATTTCCTTCGGATTGAGCCAACATCCGTTACGGTCGTCATTCGATTCAACGAATCTCCGTTTCAGAACCGTACATGAGAGTTTCATCTCATACGGCTCCTCCTTTATGTACATAATGAGAGACTAATGGAATAAAAAAGATTAGAATATTCTCATTATAAACTGAGCAGGGCTGGTGTTTTTACAAGAAATCTCTAATCAACCCTCTTGTAAAAGCTCTTGCCTTAACATGAAGTATATTGATACTAAATAAAAATAAAGGGTAACTCCATCAATTTATTTGTCTTAAGCGCCCCTTAATTTTCAGAAATTAGTCACTTCAACAGTTTTCGATGGGTATATGGGTATCCAAAACACGAACGAGATGGGTGCTTGTTGTCCCAACCATTCTTATTAGTCCCGATCCTGATAAAGAAAAGGGAAGGGATAATTTATAACAAAGTTTTCCTGTTGTTGATTCCGAGGAGTAGCGCCTCTTCCTCTATGCCCCCTATTGGTACTAGTGGAATAGGTTTGACCTACCCAACCATAGGTGTAACCTTTCGCTCAATACTCTATAATCAACAATTGAAGGTTTGAGGTTGCATTAATCAGGGATACACGACAGAAGGGCTTGTTTTATTTACAAACTTCACCTTCAACAAGCGTAGATTTCGTTCAAATAAATTTTTTATTTATATCCCGAATAATAGAAAACTTTCTCCTAAGAACGTTAAAAAATATAAATAACTAAAAAAATGACATTATAAAAATGAAAGAAAAGTATAAAATAACTAAATAAAAAATAATCAAATCGCACCATCTCTGTAATAAGCGAATGCTTCTTTCTCGCCCGAAGTTGTCGGAATTATTCGTAATAAGATATTAGCTACAATCGAAAAGGTCTTATCAATAAAATTTCCATTTATTCGAGATCTAGACATAGACATAAATTCATTTTATAATTTCTTTTAATTACCTTCGTGAGAAAAAAATCCCACAACCGGCGAAATTTGACAGTACGAAATAACATAAAAACAGAATAATTAAAATGAAACCCCTACTCAAATTGTTTCTTTTTTGAAGGAATCCATAAAAACTAATAACTATTTGAAGATGATTAGATTTCACCCAAATGGAAATAGAGTAGTATTAAGAATATGGGAAAACATTCCGATTTCTTCAAAGTTGAAGAATCGACAAATTGATTCTAATCTGTAGGATAATTCAAGAAGTTTTGATTAAATTATGATTATGATCCAAAGAGTAGAAAGACTCGAATAATCGTTCTATGATGTATCAAAATAGAATAATGGTCTAAACTAATATAGAATGATGATCTAAAGGTAGCCATTAAAGATAGTAAAAAAATGATCAATCGGTGGAGTTGTTCCAATTAAAAAATTTAATCCAGTATAAAAATTCGAAAATAAAATTAGGAAAACCGTCTTCGTAAACATGAATAGATACCTTTTTGTTTTTACCAGTTTGTCCAACAAAATTATCTCATCTACCCAACTTCGACTAAAGATTTGACAAAGTTTTTCTATTTTTTTTGTTAAAATAGAGTGGACGCATTTATCCAAAAACCTAATATAAATCACTATTCACTCGATCTCGATTTATTAAACTTTATCATTATGGAGGAGAGATGGCTGAGTGGTTCAAGGCGTAGCATTGGAACTGCTATGTAGGCTTTTGTTTACCGAGGGTTCGAATCCCTCTCTTTCCATACCCTTCACCTAATTCATCAATGGTAATGTTATTGACCACAATATCTCAAATCAAATAACAAAGGATACCATTCTTCCAACAGTTAGGGCTTTCTTTGATCTGGTTTCGATAGTCCTAAATCCCAATTTCTGTAATCTATAAAATACTAGTAAAGAATACACAGGGAATTAAAATATCCCTATCAATATCTGATACATGAATCGGAAAAAATAAAATCCCTCGCTTCGAGACGCTTTATATGGGTGTAAAGTGAGGGCAAAATTCTCCGAATCCCTCTTATTTTAGTTAGTTTTAAGTCTGACGAGAATAATATTCTACAACCAGCAATTCATTTATTTTCAAACGGACCCATTTACTATCTAGTATTTCATTGACTGATCCTTTATATTGGAATGGGTGAAGAGTCAAATGTTTTGGCAATTCCTCATGCGAAGATGAATCAAGATAATTTTGAACCAGAGCCTTAGATTTTTGTTCATCTTTCACTGTAATAATATCGCGGGGTTTACAGCGATAACTTGGTATATCTACTCTACCACCATTAACTAAAATATGTCTATGGTTAACCAATTGACGGGCTTGAGGAATAGTCGAAGCTATACCTAATCTAAAAAGGATGTTATCCAACCGCATTTCAAGCAATTGTAGTAAAACTTGACCTGTTGACCCTTTTGCTTTTCCGGCGATATGAACGTATTTAAGTAATTGTTGTTCTGTAAGACCATAATGAAAGCGCAATTTTTGTTTTTCTTCTAAACGAATACGATATTGAGATTTTTTACCGGGGCGTAATTGGTTTCTAAGATAGTTTCCAGCTATAGGCTTTTTAGTAGTTAGTCCCGGTAAAGCTCCCAGACGACGGATTTTTTTGAAACGAGGCCCTCTGTAACGCGACATAAAGACTCCTTATAAAGTTGCATAAACCTAAAGGTAAAGGCAATTAAACTAAACTAAATTAGAAATATCAAAATTAAAAAAAGAATTTTAAATTCAATAATAAATAAATGGAAAGTTATTTAAATATTTTAACTACAAAAAAGAATTCGAAAGAATAATTAGATGAATTGTATCACTATCTGTTCCTTAATATATTATATATATAGACTTTATCGTATTAATATTAATTATAAAGCTTAATTAATTGAAAACTATTAAATACTAAAAAAATATGAAATAATATTTTTTTAAAATAAAAAAATAAAGTTAAGGGTTCTTTTCTTGATCGATTTAGTCTACATAGATCAACCGCCTTGAATTTTTTTTTTTAATTCGAAGTTCGTATGAGATAATAGAAGGGAGCCCTTTTGGAAAAGGAGAAGAAGTCTTTTTCAATTTCTTTGATTTTACATTATCAATTATGTAAAAAAGAAAAATTAAACAAATGTAGAAAAGCCTGCTATCGGAGTCGAACCGATGACCATCGCATTACAAATGCGATGCTCTAACCTCTGAGCTAAGCGGGCTCGCTTAACATAAATTCTACACACATAGGACTTTAGTAAACTAATGGAATCTTAGCTATTAACTCTTTGCATAAGAATTACTATATCAATATAGCAATATAAAATTTCCAGCTATTTATCTTATAAAATATAAGAGTATCAATAATTAACAGTTTAATTAGCTAGTAAGATTTTTTTTTAATTCAAATGACAATTGCATTAAATATTAGTTTTTTTATACTATTCTAGATTTACTAATCTAATTCTATTTTTTTTAGTAAAATTCTTAAAAAAAAAAGATATATAAGTTATATCCATTAGAGTTGTTATGGCTCTTAAATTATTCAATATTAAGAGTAATTAAATTCCCTTTAAGTTATTTTTCGTTCGGAAAGATACCAGATAAGATGAAAACAAAAGAATCGACCCTTAAAGCATGCAAAATAGCACGCTAAAACCGATATATATTGGTAAAAATATATATAATATATACGTAGATATATACTATTAGGCTTAAGGAAATTCTATATATAGAATATAATATTATTATTTATAATAATTTTTTTATAGTCTAGAAATACTATGTATTGATCAATATTGTATATTGAATTGGTGAATTCAATAGTCCCATTATAATATAACACTGAAAGCAAAAGGGGATATGGCGAAATTGGTAGACGCTACGGACTTAATTGGATTGAGCCTTGGTATGGAAACCTACCGAGTGATAACTTTCAAATTCAGAGAAACCCTGGAATTAAAAATGGGCAATCCTGAGCCAAATCCGTTTTTCTCAAAACAAACAAGTGTTCAGAAAGCGATAATAAAAAAGATAGGATAGGTGCAGAGACTCAATGGAAGATGTTCTAATAAATGGAGTTGGCTGCGTTGCGTTAGTAACGGAATTCTTCCATCAAAATTCAATACAATAAAGGTGAAGGGTAAATGTATCCGTACTGAAATAGTATCTCCAAATGATTAGTGACAACCTGAGTCCGTATTTCTTTTAATTTTAATGATAATTAAAAGAATTTTTGTGAATCAATTCGAAGTTGAAAAAGATATCGAATATTCCGAGAATAAAGATAGAGTCCCATTCTACATGTCAATATCGACAACAATGAAATTTATAGTAAGAGGAAAATCCGTCGACTTTAAAAATCGTGAGGGTTCAAGTCCCTCTATCCCCAAAAGGTCCCATTTGATTCTCGAATTATTTATCGTATCCTCTCAGGTTCATTAGTGGTTCACAATTCGTTCTATTTCTCGTTCATTCTAATTGTATTTGAGCGGAAATTTTTTTCTTATACAATGAACATCTTTTAGAAAAGAACCCTAAATAGAATATTAAATTGGAATAATAATTAATTCATATAATTACTTATACTATACTGAAACTTACAAAATCTTTTGTATTTTTTTTTATTGAAGAACTTCCACTCTAGTATAGATAAGACTTTGTAATCCCCCTTTGGTCTTGCTTTTAATTGACATAGAACCCATTCCTCTGATAAAATGAAAATGAGTATAATGCGCCTTCAATGGTCGGGATAGCTCAGCTGGTAGAGCAGGGGACTGAAAATCCCCGTGTCACCAGTTCAAATCTGGTTCCTGGCACACGAGCAATTTGGATGAGTATCCATTCTACAAATTAA